TGTCTCCGAAGACATGGAAAGAGATGTTTTTATGTCAGCAACAGAGGCCCAAGCTTATGGAATTGTTGATCTTGTAGCGGTTGAATGACAATAGCCTGGATTTCGCATCAATTCGTGATTTGAAATTACCCCTGCCGAGTTTCATATTAATATTCTATGACTTTTATTTACTATTCTATTGAATAAAAGGAATTCATAATCATGCGGTTAGGATCGATCTAAACCAGTCCATTATGTATATGATTCAACATGCCCACGATTAAACAACTTATTAGAAATACAAGACAGCCAATTAGAAATGTCACAAAATCCCCCGCGCTTCGGGGATGCCCTCAGCGTCGAGGAACATGTACTAGGGTGTATGTGCGACTCGTTCAGATCATGAACTAGAACAAAGGAAAGAGAGCAATGTTCGAATATCAATGATCAAATAGGATAGAACGGAAAACTAACTACATTTCCTATCTAAAAATAAGAAAATGGAGCATATCCCTTTTATTGTGTATGAAATTTATGGTTTCTATTGGTGTAAATCCACTCACCTCAATTCAAGATGAGAAGCAATTCTCCATTGGTAGCAAATGGTTATCCATTAAGCGGAGGAAATCTTAGTTAATATAGACCCCTCTTGCAAGAACGGACTAACAGGGTCAGCTACCCAGCCAACCTTCATAATTAAATACCGTTACTGTATAGGTAGAGCTCGTTGTGAAAGACCTATTACTGGATAATTCATGGGTAGAGCCGAAGAATGTGAACTATACAAGTTAGCAATAACATTGATTAAATGAAGTAAAGGCTCCGGTGTATAGAGAAGACCTCACCGTTTAAGAAGTAACCATAGAAACGATGGAATCCACTATTTCTTTATCATTGCTATTTTTTTTCTTTTTAATACCTAGTATAGTACAATTTCGTATTTCTAGGTGAAACGCCTATAAAAAAGAAAAAATCGTGGTTGGGAAGGTTATAGTAGCCAAAGCCGTTGGAATTTTTAGTTTATACATTGGAAAAATCCGTTTTGTTATTAATATACTAGGAAAGGGGCAAAAGAATAACTGAAAGAAAGGAAATCTATTAGTTATTCGTGAAAGTTTCATTTATTCAATGACCAGAATTAGACGGGGATATATCGCTCGGAGACGTAGAACAAAAATTCGTTTATTTGCATCAAGCTTTCGGGGGGCTCATTCAAGACTTACTCGAACTATTACTCAACAAAAAATAAGAGCTTTGGTTTCGGCTCATCGGGATAGGGATAAGCAAAAAATCAATTTTCGTCGTTTGTGGATCACTCGAATAAATGCAGCAATTCGTGAAAGGGGGGTATGCTATAGTTATAGTAGATTAATAAACGGTCTGTACAAGAGACAGTTGCTTCTTAATCGTAAAATACTTGCACAAATAGCTATATCAAATAGGAATTGTCTTTATATGATTTCCAATGAGATCATAAAAGAAGTAGGTTGGAAGGAATCCACCGGTTAAACGGAGTTGCCCGGAGAATGAACTCCGGGAAGGTCGAATAAAAATGAATAGAATATGATAAAATATGAGAAAGCAGTCAAAATAAATATGAATCAACAAGTTCAATAAAAAAATTTCTTCTTCCGAGATTATTATTTGTTTTCTTACGACACGAGAATTCAATCCGGATTCTTGGATTTTTCCAACAAAATATCAATCCCCGTTTGAGTTCGGATGGGAATTAGAATTCAAGTGAATAAAAAGTAAACCTATCTTTTTCTGGCTCTAAGACTAGGAGTTCTAGTGGTCGACTCGGTTCTTTCAAATTGTTTCTCATTATTAAGAAAAGGTAACAAAGATAAAATACGAGCTTGTTTTATAGCAATAGTAATTAATCGTTGTTGTTTCAAGGTCAATCTATTCACTCGTCTAGATAATATTTTTCCCTGTTCACTAATAAATCGACTAATTAAACTCATGTTTTTATAATCAATTCGATCCCCCGATTGGATCGGGGGCAAACGCCTACGAAAAGATCGCTTGGATTTAAGAAAAGTTCGCTTGGATTTATCCATGGTTTGGTTAGTTTATTTCTTATCCCTAAAATCCTATTTCAGTCGTATCTCTAATTAGAATAAAAAAATAGGATTTGGTTTGTTTATAATTATCTTTAACTATGTTAAATATGTTATATATATATATAATGTCATTTTTTCCTTTTCCTTGTAAGATAAGGGCGCAGGTGCTCGGTTCGATCTATTTCTTTACCTCCCCGTGAATCGTATGTTTGTAACAATATGGACAGAATTTTCGCAACTCCAATCGATTAGGCGTATTGTGCCGGTTCTTTTGAGTAATATATCTGGAAATGCCCGTTGATGCCTTATTAACATTAACACCGTTTCGAACACAAGCGGTACATTCCAAAAGAACCGGTATTCGCACATCTTTACCCTTGGCCATGAACCTCCTTTGGATTTTTCATTTACTCAACTCTTCCTCTTTCAATCCGAAACGAAAAAGAAGAAAGGAA